CTATATGGGTGGATCGATCATATAGTTGTAGCAACTGAAATTTTTTCCATAAAAAAGAAATCTGATTATGGTCTGTGAAGCAAAAATAAAGGGATGTGGATAAATGGAAGGATGATAGAAAGAGAGAACAAAAATATCAATGATATATGATTCCAATATGTATGGTCTATGAATCAACTCATAAAAGGCAGTGTGATAAAGCATTAATACTGATATAATCAATACTGATATAAATATATAAATGAAATATAAATAAATGAAATATAAATAAATAAAATAATATATATATAAAAAAAAAAAAATAATAAAGAATAAAGAGCCTCGGGTTAATAAAAACTGAGGAGATTGACTCGGGAACGAATTTTGCCGGAAGCTCCATTGCAGAGTTCAGGCCTAACCATTAATGGAGAAGCTATGGGAACGACGAAACCTGTGACTGCATAGGATTCTATTGAAAACGAATCCTAATAATTCATTGGGTGGGATGGCGGAACGAACCAAGAAAAAATTGATTTATTCTGAGAGGTGTCATGAATTGACTGACCCTACGAATGAAAGAGTCAATATTCGCCCGCGAAACCTTTATTTATTGGATTACAATTTTTGGGCCGTTCGATAGAGGTAAAAATAAGGATTCATTATATTCTACGTTATATTCTAAAAAAAGAAGCATTTTTTATATTTTCTATATCTAATAATATACACGTCCGGCTGTATATTTTGTATATACATCTTCCTTTGTAACAAATTACATATGTAACAAATTAAATATCAATAAATGCCATTCATTACTTATAATTACTTATATTATTACTTATAATTTAATTACTTATATTATTATTTATTATTATAAATATTTATAAATATAATTATTATAATTATATATGTGTATCTGTAATATTATTGAATCGTTTCATTCGCGAGGAGCTGGATGAGAAGAAACTCTCATGTCCGGTTCTGCAATAGAGATGTAATTAAGAAACAACCATCAACTATAACCCCAAAAGAACCAGATTTCGTAAACAACATAGAGGAAGAATGAAGGGAATATCTTGTCGAGGCAATCATATTTGTTTCGGCGGATACGCTCTTCAGGCGCTTGAACCCGCTTGGATCACAGCTAGACAGATAGAAGCGGGGCGGAGAGCAATGACACGATATGCGCGTCGTGGTGGAAAAATATGGGTACGTATATTTCCCGACAAACCTGTTACAGTAAGACCTACGGAAACACGTATGGGTTCGGGAAAGGGATCCCCCGAATATTGGGTATCTGTTGTTAAACCGGGTCGAATACTTTATGAAATGGGCGGAGTATCAGAAACTATAGCCAGAGCAGCTATTTCAATAGCTGCGTGCAAAATGCCTATACGAACTCAATTTGTTATTTCACGATAGGGATGTAGAACTAAACAAAAGGGATATTGAGGATGAAAAAAGAACCGCAGGTTTATTCTGGACGGACAATATTTCTTTTTTTCCTTCATCCTTTGCATTGAAATAACAGATTCAAATAAAAAATATATGATTCAACCTCAGACCCTTTTGAATGTAGCGGATAACAGCGGAGCTCGAGAATTGATGTGTATTCGAATCATAGGAGCTGGTAATCACCGATATGCTCATATTGGTGACGTTATTGTTGCTGTAATCAAAGAAGCAGTGCCAAATATGCCTCTAGAAAGATCAGAAGTTATTAGAGCTGTAATTGTACGTACATGTAAAGAACTCAAACGTGACAACGGTATGATAATACGATATGATGACAATGCAGCGGTCGTCATTGATCAAGAAGGAAATCCAAAAGGAACTCGAGTTTTTGGTGCGATCGCTCGGGAATTGAGACAGTTGAATTTTACTAAAATAGTTTCATTAGCTCCCGAGGTATTATAAATACTAGTAGATGACACTATGATATAGTAGGCTACCTGAAATAGATCTAATTAATAGATTGTGTCTCACGCATATACTTTTTAAAATTTAATAATTCAAAAAAAAAAAAAAACAAAGAAAAAAGAAAAAAGGAAACATGTTGATTATATCAAAATTAGGAGGCACAAAAAATTATAGTTCATTATGGGTAGGGACACTATTGCCGATATAATAACTTCCATAAGAAATGCTGACATGAATAAAAAAGGAACGGTTCGAATAGCATCTACTAATATCACCGAAAACATTGTTAAAATACTTCTACGAGAAGGTTTTATTGAAAATGTTCGGAAACATCAGGAAAATAAGAAATATTTCTTGGTTTCAACCCTGCGACATAGAAAGACTAGGAAAGGAATATATAGAACCGTTTTAAAGTGTATCAGCCGACCCGGTTTACGAATTTATTCCAACTATCAACGAATTCCTAAGATTTTAGGTGGAATGGGAATTGTAATTCTTTCTACTTCTCGAGGTATAATGACAGATCGAGAAGCTCGACTAGAAAGAATTGGAGGAGAAATTTTGTGTTATATATGGTGATCCTCCTCCTCTGGTATCCTAATTTTATCTCTAACTTCCCATTTGTGAAATAGAGAGGAAAAGTGAGTTATATACCTCTTCCTTCATCAGTTGATACTTCAAGGGGGTTACCTGGAATGAAAGAACAAAAATTGATTCATGAAGGTTTAATTACTGAATCACTTCCCAACGGTATGTTCCGGGTCCGTTTAGATAATGAAGATCTAATTCTAGGTTATGCTTCAGGGAGGATCCGACGCAGTTTTATACGGATACTGCCAGGAGATAGAGTAAAAATTGAAGTAAGTCGTTATGATTCAACCAGAGGACGTATAATTTATAGACTTCGCAACAAAGATTCGAACGATTAGGTGATTTTTTAAACATTCCTTTCATGGGGACACAATTCGAAGTTAAAAAAAAAAATATATTCAAGAAACTTATTTTCTTCAAAAGGGTAGATTCAGAATTAAGGTAAGGAATAAGAAATATGAAAATAAGGACTTCTGTTCGTAAAATTTGTGAAAAATGTCGACTGATCCGTAGGCGCGGACGAATTATAGTGATTTGTTCCAATCCGAGACATAAACAGAGACAAGGGTAATCTTTCTAAAAAAGAACTTTCTTTTCTAAAGGGGGAGACCCATGTAAGAATAAAAGATCTGTTTTAACATGAAATGGATATCTCCGTATCTTTTCTTTCTGTATATTTCTGACTCATATTTATGAGACGATAAAATATGACAAAAGCTATACCAAGAATTGGTTCACGTAGGAATGGACGTATTGGTTCACGTAAGAATGTACGTAGAATACCAAAAGGAGTTATTCATGTTCAAGCGAGTTTCAACAATACCATTGTAACTGTTACAGATGTACGAGGTCGGGTGGTTTCTTGGGCCTCCGCGGGTACTTCTGGATTCAAAGGCACAAGAAGAGGTACACCCTATGCTGCTCAAGCCGCAGCGGTAAACGCTATTCGTACAGTAGTTGATCAGGGTATGCAACGGGCAGAAGTTATGATAAAAGGCCCTGGTCTCGGAAGAGATGCAGCATTACGAGCCATTCGTAGAAGTGGTATACTATTAAGTTTAGTACGTGATGTAACACCTATGCCACATAATGGGTGTCGACCTCCTAAAAAAAGACGTGTGTAGAAATAAGAATTAAAGAGATTTCAAGAGAAATAAATGATTCAATGATCTGATAAAATATTATAATAATACTCATTATAGTATGGTTCGAGAGGAAGTAGTAGAATCCACTCGAACACTACGGTGGAAATGTGTTGAATCAAGAGTAGACAGTAAGCGTCTTTATTATGGTCGTTTCATTCTGTCCCCGCTTATGAAAGGTCAAGCCGATACCATAGGTATTGCCATGCGAAGGGCTTTACTTGGAGAAATAGAAGGAACATGTATCACACGTGCAAAATCTGAGAAAGTAGCACATGAATATTCTACGATAGTAGGTATTGAAGAATCAGTACATGAAATTTTACTAAATTTGAAAGAAATTATATTGAGAAGTAATCTGTATGGAGTTATAGACGCATCCATCTGCGTCAAGGGGCCTAGATACGTAACCGCTCAAGATATCATCTCACCACCTTATGTGGAAATAGTTGACACGACACAACATATAGCTAACCTGACGGAACCAATTGATTTGTGTATTGAATTACAAATCAAGAGGGATCGCGGATATCGTATGAAATCCGCAAATAACTCTCAAGATGGAAGTTATCCTATAGATGCTGTATCCATGCCTGTTCGAAATGCGAATCATAGTATTCATTCTTATGGGAATGGGAATGAAAAACAAGAGATACTTTTTCTAGAAATATGGACGAATGGAAGTTTAACTCCTAAGGAAGCACTTTATGAAGCTTCTCGTAATTTGATTGATTTATTTATTCCTTTTCTACATGTGGAGGAAGAGGACATTAATTTCGAAGAAAATAAAAACAGGTTTCCTATACCCCTTTTTACCTTTCAAGATAGATTAACTAATCTAAAGAAAAACAAAAAAGGAATTCCATTGAAATGTATTTTTATTGACCAATCAGAATTGCCTTCCAGAACCTATAACTGTCTCAAAGGGTCCAATATACATACATTATCGGACCTTTTGAATAACAGTCAAGAAGATCTTATGAGAATTGAATTTTTTCGAATAGAAGATGTAAAACGGATATTGGACACTCTACAGAAGTATTTCGCAATTGATTTATCTAAGAATAAGTTTTAATTTTAAATCCATTGTAATTATTTCATCTTCTTTTTATAATAGAAAAAAAATTAGAAAGAAAAAAAGAATAAAATTAGTTTTGAATCTTTGGCACGATCCGTATTTTCCCGGAATGGATCATAATAAAATTAAATTAATGTCTCTAGGGAATAATCACTTCAAAGTAAATCTTCCCTAGATACCTACATCATGGTATTTAACAGTTGAATCAATTTGAAAAAGACCTAAAGTTAGGGATTTATCAATAGGTAATGTTGCTCCAATACCTAACCAAAGAGCTACTACGGTACCGATCA